TTTTTTTTTTTATATAAAAAAAATTAAAAATGGTTTAATTATATAATTAAATGAAAATATTTAATTATTTATATATATATATATATTAAGTATTTAATAAATTTAAATTATTTAAATTTATTAATTTTTTTTTTATATTTATATTATTATATTAATTTATTTTTATTTAAATGAATATATATTGATGAATAATGGATATAATTTTTATATTCAATATTAGATAAAAGAAAAAAAGATAGATTATTAAAAATTATATATATATATTAAATATTTTAATATAAAAAAAAAAAAAAAAAATCTATAGTTATTTTTTTACATATAAATAAATTTTTATAGTTTAATAAATTTATTATAAATTTATTTTACATATAAATTTTAGTGTTAATTTTATATTATTTTAAAAATAATTTATTTATTATTTTTATAGTAATTAATATTAAATATTTAAGAAATTAAGATTTAGTAATATTTAAATTAAAAACTAATTTTGTGCCAGCAGTTGCGGTTAAACAAAATTTAAAGTAAATTTTATTAGTAATAAATTAATAAATTTAATAAAATAATTAAAAATTAAATTATTAAGTGAAATTTTAATTTAATATAATTTATTATAGATATTTATGATAAATTAATAAATTTAATAAAAAACTAGGATTAGATACCCTATTATTAAAAAATAAATTTAAAAACTAAAATAGTATTTAATTATTTATTGAAACTTAAATAATTTGGCGGTATTTTAGTTCATTTAGAGGAATCTGTTTAATAATTGATAATCCACGATTAAATTTACTTAATTTTTATTACTTTGTATATCGTTGTTAAAAAAATATTTTTAAAAAAAAATTAATATTTAAATATTAGTATAATAAATTAAATCAGATCAAGATGCAGGTTATAATTAAGAATATAATGGATTACAATAAAATATATTTAAATGAATATTAATTTGAAATAATTAATTGAAAGTGGATTTAAATGTAATTTTATTTAATATAATAAAATGATTATAAATTAAAATATGTACATATTGCCCGTCGCTTTCATAAATAAATTGGAATAAGTCGTAACAAAGTAGAGGTACTGGAAAGTGTTTCTAGAAAGAACAAATTAGAGCTTGATAAAGTATTTCATTTACATTGAAATGATATTGAAAATTCAATTAATTTGAATAATAAGAAAATTAATAATTAAATTATAATAAAAAAATTTTTAATATAAAAATATATAGGGGGTTAAAGTATTTTTAATAGAAAAAAATTAATAAATTTATAGTTAATTAGTATTGTGAAAGAATTTTGAAATAATTGAAAATTAAATTTTTATAAAGTAAATTTATTTTATTGTATCTTGTGTATCAGAGTTTATTAAAAAAAAATTAAATATTTTATATTCTCGAATTTAAAAGGGATAATTAATTAATAAAGTTATTGTGGCAAAAATATTTTTAATAATTAATTTGAAATGAAATGTTAATCGTTTTTAAATATATCTAGTTTTTTTAGAAAAAAATTTAATTTTTTTTTTATATTATTAAAAAATTAATTTATTAATTTTTTAAATTATAAAATTTTATATTTTAAGGGATAAGCTTTAAAATAAATAATTATAATATATATATATATATATATATATATATATATAAAAATATGATTAAAATTTTTAAAATTTATATTGTTTATAAATTATAATTTATTATAAATAATTTTATTAAAAATAAAATTTAATGGGGGAAATTTAATTTTTTATAAAAATAGTTAATAATAATTATAATAATAATGAAATAATGATGAAATTAGTATATAAAAAAGTATAAATTAAGATTAATTAATAGTTAATTTTAAAGAACTCGGCAAATAAATATATTCACTTGTTTATCAAAAACATGTCTTTTTGAGAAAAAATTTAAAGTCTAATCTGCCCACTGATATTTAAAATATTAAAGGGCTGCAGTATATTGACTGTACAAAGGTAGCATAATCATTAGTCTCTTAATTGGTGACTTGTATGAAAGATTGGATGAAATATAAACTGTTTCAAAATTATTAAATAGAATTTAATTTTTTAATTAAAAAGTTAAAATAAATTTAAAAGACGAGAAGACCCTATAGAGTTTAATATTTAATTTAATTAAAATTATTTATATATATATAAAATTAAAATTAAAATAATTATTTTATTGGGGTGATAGAAAAATTTATGTAACTTTTTTTTAATATATATATATATATATATATAAACATAAATAAGTGAATAATTGATCCAAAATTTTTGATTAAAAGAAAAAATTACCTTAGGGATAACAGCGTAATTTTTTTTTTTAGTTCATATAAAAAGAAAAGTTTGCGACCTCGATGTTGGATTAAGATAAAATTTAAATGCAAAAGTTTAAAATTTTTGATCTGTTCGATCATTAAAATCTTACATGATCTGAGTTCAAACCGGTGTAAGCCAGGTTGGTTTCTATCTTTAAATAAAATAAATATTTTAGTACGAAAGGATTGAATATTTAAATTAAAATTTTATTAAAGAATATTATTAATAAATATAAGGCTATTTTGGCAGAAAAAATGTAATGATTTTAGAAGTCATAAATATATATTTATATTAATATATAGATAGTAGATGATATTAAATGATATATTAATAATTATTATTGGAGTTATAATTTTATTTTTAGGGGTAGTAATTGGTGGGGGATTTTTAATTTTATTAGAGCGGAAAATATTAGGTTATATTCAAATTCGAAAAGGTCCTAATAAGATAGGATTTATAGGAATTTTTCAACCTTTATCAGATTTTATTAAATTATTTTCTAAAGAACAAATATATTTAGAATATTGTAATTATTTACCTTATTATTTTTCTCCTGTATTTAGTTTATTTTTATCTATATTAGTTTGATTATTGATTCCTTATTATTTTAATATAATTTTTTATAACTTAGGAATATTATTTTTTTTAAGTTGTATTAGTATAGGGGTATATATAGTTATAGTAGCGGGTTGGTCTTCAAATTCAAGATATTCTTTAATAGGAAGTTTGCGGGCAGTTGCTCAAACTATTTCTTATGAAGTAAGTTTAGCTTTATTATTAATATCTAGACTTATTATAATTATAGATTTAAATATAATAATATTTGTTCTATATCAAAATATAATTTGATTTATTTTTTTAATATATCCTTTAAGATTGTGTTTATTATCTTCTATATTAGCAGAAACTAATCGAACTCCTTTTGATTTTGCAGAAGGAGAGAGAGAGTTAGTTTCTGGTTTTAATATTGAATATAGAAGAGGGGGATTTACTTTAATTTTCTTAGCAGAATATGTAAGAATTTTATTTATAAGTTTAATATATGTTTTAATTTTTATAGGAGGTTATTCAATAAGAATATTTTTTTATTTAAAAGTAGTTTTAATTTCATTATTATTTATTTGAGTACGAGGTACTTTACCTCGATATCGATATGATAAGTTAATATATTTAGCTTGAAAAAGATATTTACCTATTTCTTTAAATTTTTTATTATTTTTTATAGGATTAAAAATTTTTTTATAAAAATAATTTATTTTTAGTATAAATTAATAGAATAATTATTCTTTCTTAAGTTTTCAAAACAAATGCTTTAATACAAGCTCATTAATTAAAATTATTTATTAAAAATAATATTATCTCATATTTTTCTAATTATAGGATTAAAAATAAAATAAGAAAAATATATAATAGTTAGTAATTGTCCTGCCGGAATGTAAGGATTTTCAACAGGACGAGCTCCAATTCAAGTTAATAAAATAATAATTGTAATAAAAAATCAAAATAAAAATTGATTAATAGGATAAAATTGCATTCCTTGAATTTTTTTATTAAAAGTTAATGGTAAGATAATTAAAATTAAGATAGAAAAGATTAAAGCAATAACTCCTCCAAGTTTATTTGGAATAGATCGTAAAATTGCATATGCAAATAAAAAATATCATTCAGGTTGAATATGAACTGGGGTTATTAAAGGATTAGCTGGAATAAAATTATCTGGATCTCCTAGTAAGTAAGGATTAGTTAAAGTTAATAAAATTAATATAAATATTAAAATAATAAATCCAATTAAATCTTTAAAAGTGAAAAATGGATGGAATGGAATTTTATCTAAATTTCTATTAATACCTAAAGGATTATTTGATCCTGTTATATGTAAAAATAATAAATGAATTATAGTTGTTATTAAAATAATAAAAGGAAGTAAGAAATGAAATGTGTAAAAACGAGTAAGAGTTGCATTATCAACTGCAAATCCCCCTCAAATTCAATTTACTAATATAGTTCCTAAATAGGGAATAGCTGATAATAAATTTGTAATAACAGTAGCTCCTCAAAATGATATTTGCCCTCAAGGTAATACATAACCTATAAATGCTGTTGCTATTAATAAAAATAAGATAATTACTCCAATTATTCATGTATATTTTAAATTAAAGGATTCATAATAAATTCCTCGTCCAATATGAATATAAATACAAATAAAAAAAAATGATGCTCCATTAGCATGTAGTGTTCGGATTAATCAACCATAGTTTACATTTCGACAAATATAATTTACTCTGTGAAAGGCTAATTCAATATTAGGAGTATAATATATAGTTAAAAATAATCCAGTAATAATTTGAGTAATTAGACATAATCTTAATAAAGATCCAAAATTTCATCATCTAGAAATATTGGAAGGAGAAGGTAAATCAATTAATGAATTATTAATAATTTTGATAATAGGGTGGGTTTTTCGTAAAGAAATAAATTTATTTATCATTAGTATAATTAATATTAATTTATATTTCGTAAAGGACCAAAAAAAATATTAGTAATTTTAATGATAGCAATTAAAGTAATAAATAAATAAATTATTATTATAATTATTAATTTAAATGTTTGATTGTTGTATAATTTAGATAAATTAATTGAATTTTCATTATTAAAAAAAAATAAATTAAAAAAATTATTTATTTCTAAATTAGTTGAAAAATTAATAAAATTAAATTTTAAATTTATAAATATTAATATTATTAAAAAAAATAATCTAATGTTAAAATATAAAATTCAAAATTTATTATAAAAAAAATTAAATATTTCATTTGAAGCAATTCTTGAAACATAAATAAATAAAACTAATAATCCTCCTAAAAAAGTTAAGAATAAAATATATGAGAATCAATATGTTTTAGTAAGAATACCTGAATATAAACAAGTTAAAATAGTTTGTAATAAAATTAATAATCCTATTGATAATGGGTGATTTAAAAAAAGTATATTTAAAGAAAAAATAATTAATATAAAAGAAATAAATGATTTAATAATAAAAATATCAAAGAATAGTTTATTAAAAATAATAATTTTGGAGATTATTGATAAAGAAAAATCTTTTTCTTTGAAGATTTTAAAGAATAATCTTATTTTTGGTTTACAAGACCAATGTTTTAAATTTTAAACTATAAAAACTAATGATAAAAATAAATTTATGAATTTGTGTATTATTTATGTATGTAGTAGGGAATTTAATTTTTACTTCTAAATATAAGCATTTGTTAATTGTTTTATTAAGATTGGAATTTATTGTTTTAAGAATTTTTTTGATAATGATAATTTATTTTAATTTTATTGAAAATAGAATGTATATATTAATAGTTTTTTTAGTTTTTTCTGTATGTGAAGGAGCTTTAGGATTATCTATTTTAGTTTTAATAATTCGAACTCATGGAAATGATTATTTTCAAAGAATAAATTTATTATAATGATAAAATTTTTAATTATGTTTTTATTTATAATTCCTTTATGTTTTAAAAAAAAAATATTTTGAATGGTTCAAATAATATTATTTTTGGTAATATTTTTATTCATAAATTTAACGGTTAGAATTATAAATTATTCAAATTTAAGTTATATGATTTCTTGTGATATTTTATCTTTTGGATTAATTATATTAAGAATTTGAATTTCTATTTTAATAATTATAGCAAGAGAAAATTTATATAAAAATAATTATTATATTAATTTTTTTTTAATAAATATTTTATTTTTATTAATTATATTATTTATAACTTTTAGAGTTATAAATTTTTTTTTATTTTATGTATTTTTTGAAGGTAGATTAATTCCTACTTTAATGTTAATTATAGGTTGAGGGTATCAGCCTGAGCGTATTCAAGCGGGAATATATTTATTATTTTATACTTTATTTGCATCTTTACCTCTCTTAATAGGAATTTTTTATGTTTTAAATAAAGAGAATAATATTATAATTTATTTTATAAAATTTATAAATTTTGATTTATATTTATTGTATTTTTCTATAATTATAGCTTTTTTGGTAAAAATACCATTATATTTTGTTCATTTATGATTGCCCAAAGCTCATGTAGAAGCTCCTGTTTCAGGGTCAATGATTTTAGCTGGTATTATATTAAAATTAGGTGGTTATGGGTTATTACGAATTTTTATTTTAATGCAAATAATTAGAATAAAATTTAATTTTATTTGAGTAATTGTTAGATTGGTAGGGGGTTTTTATATTAGTTTAAAATGTTTTTGTCAGGTTGATATGAAATCATTAATTGCTTATTCTTCAGTAGCTCATATAAGATTAGTTATTAGTGGAATTATAACAATAAATTATTGGGGTTATTTAGGTTCTTATATTTTAATAATTGGGCATGGAATATGTTCATCGGGAATATTTTGTTTAGCTAATATTAATTATGAGCGTTTACATAGACGAAGATTATATATTAATAAAGGTATAATAAATTTTATACCTTCAATAAGAATATGGTGGTTTTTATTATCATCCTCTAATATAGCAGCTCCCCCTTCTTTAAATTTAATAGGGGAAATTAGTTTAATTAATAGATTGATAGGATGATCTTGAATTTCAATAATAATATTAATAATAATTTCTTTTTTTAGAGCTGGTTATAGATTATATTTATATTCTTATAGACAACATGGAAAATATTTTATTGGTATATATAGATTTTACATAGGTGTATCTCGTGAATATTTATTATTGTTATTGCATTGATTACCTTTAAATTTAATAATTATTAAAATTGATTATGTAATAATTTGATTATATTTAAATAATTTAAGATAAAATATTGATTTGTGGAGTCAAATATATGAAATATTCATTTTAAGTTATTTATATAAAAAATTCAATTTGTTTTGTGAGATTTTTTTTTTTATTTTTTAATAGATTATTTATATTTATAATAATAATATATTTTTATATAAATAATTTGGTATTTTTTTTAGAATGAGAGATTATTTCTTTAAATTCAGTTAGAGTATTAATATCTGTTTTATTAGATTGGATATCTTTATTATTTATAATATTTGTAATATTAATTTCTTCAGTAGTAATTTTTTATAGAAAAAGATATATAAGTTCAGAAATAAATTTAAATCGTTTTATTATTTTAGTATTATTATTTGTATTTTCTATAATTTTATTAATTATCAGTCCTAATATTATTAGAATCTTACTAGGTTGAGATGGGTTAGGATTAGTTTCTTATTGTTTAGTAATTTATTATCAAAATGTAAAATCTTATAATGCAGGAATATTAACAGCTTTATCAAATCGTATTGGAGATGTATTTATTTTAATAGTAATTTCTTGAATATTAAATTATGGGGGGTGAAATTATATTTTTTATATAGAATTTATAAAGAATGATTATGAAATAATAATAATTAGAGTAATAATTATTATTGCAGCAATAACAAAAAGAGCTCAAATTCCTTTTAGATCTTGACTTCCAGCTGCTATAGCAGCTCCAACCCCTGTTTCAGCTTTAGTTCATTCTTCAACGTTAGTTACTGCTGGTGTTTATTTATTAATTCGTTTTAATTTATTATTAGAAAATATATTTTTTATGAAAATTTTATTATTAATGTCAAGATTAACAATATTTATAGCTGGGATTTCAGCTAATTATGAGTATGATTTAAAAAAAATTATTGCTTTATCTACATTAAGACAATTAGGATTAATAATAAGAATTTTAAGAATAGGATTATCAGATCTTGCTTTTTTTCATCTATTAACTCACGCTATATTTAAAGCTTTATTATTTATATGTGCTGGGGTAGTAATTCATATAATAAATGATTTTCAAGATATTCGGTATATAGGAGGTTTAAGAAATTTTATTCCATTAACTTCTTTATGTATAAATATTTCGAATTTAGCTTTATGTGGAATTCCATTTTTAGCTGGATTTTATTCTAAGGATTTATTATTAGAAGTAATATCAATAAGTAATTTAAATATTTTTGTTTATATTTTATATTATTTATCAACAGGTTTAACTATATTTTATACATTTCGAATAATTATATATTTAATATTAAATGATTATAATTTAATTTCTATTTATAATTTATATGAGGAAGATTATAATATGTTAAAAAGTATATTTATTTTATTATTTATGAGAATTATTAGAGGTTCTTTTTTAATATGAATAATTTTTAATGATCCTTATATAATTTATTTACCTATAAATATAAAAATAATAGTAATTTATGTAATATTTTTAGGAGGTTTTATAGGATATATAGTTAGAAAAATGAATATATATTCATTAAATAAGTTTTTAATAAGATATAATTTAAGAAATTTTTTATGTTTAATATGATTTATACCTAATTTATCAACTTATGGGTTAAGTTATGGATGTTTAAAAATAAGTCAAGTTTTATTAAAAAATATTGATATAGGATGGAATGAGATATATAGAGGTCAAGGAATATATAATATTATAAAAAATTATTCTAATTTTTATAGAGTATTTCAAATAAATAATTTTAAAATTTATTTATTTAGATTTATTATATGAATAATAATTTTATTATTAATTTTTTTATTTTAAAAATTTAAATAGCTTATATAGAGTATAATATTGAAGATATTAAGGAAATTATTTAATTTTTAAATATTTATAAAAAAAAGATTTTATTTTTACAATGAAAATGTAATGTTTTATTATTAAACTATATAAATTAAATAGAAATATTAATGGAATTAAACCACTAAAAATTAAGTTAGCAGCTTAATTTTAAACTTTATATTTCTTATTAATTGGAATTTTTTATTCAATAATATCATTAACAGTGATATACCTCTATTTGGTTTCAATTAAATAATTAGTTAGTTTTAAATAAGGGGATTAATTCCCTATCTTTTAAGTCGAAATTAAATGCAAAATTGCTTCTTATTTAAGATAAATTGAATTAATCAATAATTTTTGAATGCAAATCAAATGTTTTTATAAACTAAAATCCTAATTTGTTCAATTTAATATATTTTGATTTCATTCATGATATAAGCCTAAAAGTAAAATACAAATAAAAAAAAATCTAATTTTAAATCACATTAAAAAATTAACGTATTTAAATAAAGGGATAATAGGAAAAATTAAAGCAATTTCTACATCAAAAATTAAAAAAATTATAGTAATTAGAAAAAAATGAAGGGAAAATGGAATGCGGGCAGAAGATTTAGGGTCAAATCCACATTCAAAAGGAGAACATTTTTCTCGGTCTATGAATGATTTTTTTGAAAGAATAAAAGATAAGAATATTAAAATATTAGAAATAAAAAAAAAAATAATAGAAAATATAAGAATTATAATAATTATTTATATTAATAAAAAATTAAACATTTTGATTGGAAGTCAAATATACTAAATATATTATATAAATAATTAATTTCCTCATCAATAGATAGAAATATAAAGAAATAATCAAACTACATCTACAAAATGTCAATATCAAGCAGCTGCTTCAAATCCAAAATGATGGTTATTAGAAAAATGATTTTTTATATGACGAATTAAACAAATTAATAAAAAAATAGTTCCAATAATAACATGAAGTCCGTGAAAACCAGTAGCAATAAAAAAAGTTGAGCCATAAATTCTATCAGCAATAGTGAAAGAAGCTTCAATATATTCATATGCTTGTAATAAAGTAAAATAAATTCCTAATATTACAGTAATAAATAATCTTTGAGTTGTTTGAGAAAAGTTATTTTCTATTAAAGCATGATGAGCTCATGTTACTGTAACTCCTGATGTAATTAAAATAATAGTATTAAGTAAAGGAATTTGAAATGGGTTAAATGGGGAAATTCTTACAGGAGGTCATATCATTCCAATTTCAATATTGGGGGAAAGACTTCTGTGAAAAAAAGCTCAAAAAAAAGATAAGAAAAAAAAAATTTCAGAGATAATAAATAAAATTATCCCTCAACGTAAACCTTTAGTAACTAAAATAGTATGTTTTCCTTGTAAAGTTCCTTCTCGGCAAATATCTCGTCATCATTGGTATATAGTTAAAATAATAATAAAATATCCTAAAATTAATAAATTTATATTAAAATTATGAAATCATTTTACTATTCCAGTTACTAAAGTTATTACTCCAATAGCTCCGGTTAAAGGTCAAGGACTATAATCTACTAAATGAAATGGGTGGTTATGATTTATTTTCATTAAATTACTTCTCTAGAATATAAAGTACTTAAAATAGCGATAACATAAGATTGAATAACCGCAACTGCTGATTCTAAAATTAAAAGTAAAATTTGAATTATAATTAAAAAAAATAGAAAATAAGAAAAATTTGATCTAGTTCTTCTTAATAAGGTTATTAATAAATGTCCTGCAATTATATTTGCAGATAATCGTACTGCTAAAGTACCTGGTCGAATAATATTACTAATTGTTTCAATTAAGACTATAAAAGGTATTAAAATATTAGGGGTTCCTTGAGGGATTATATGAGAAAATATATGTTGAGTATTATTAATTCAACCAAATAATATAAAACTTAATCATAAAGGTAATGAGATTGATAAAGATAAAGTTAAATGTCTAGTTCTAGTAAAAATATAAGGAAATAATCCTAAGAAATTATTAAATAAAATAAATGTAAATATTGAAATAAAAATAAAAGTAGAATTTCTTGATTTAATATTATTACCTAATAATGTTTTAAACTCATTATGAAGTTTATTAAGGATAAAATTTCAAAATATAAAATATCGATTAGGGTAGAATCAAAAAGAGTAAGGAATAAATATTAATCCAATTATAGTACTTAATCAATTTAATGATAAATTAAATAAATTAGTTGAGGGATCAAAAATAGAAAAAAGATTTGTTATCATTTTCAAAAAAGTTTTTTATTTAAAAAAAATTTTTTTTTTAAAGAAGATTTATTAAGTTTAAAATTAAAAATATAATAATTTATTATATTAAAAATAATAAAAATAATAATAAAATAAATAAAAGAAATTATTCAATTAATTGGTATTATTTGAGGGATAAAAGAATATTACTAATGTAATAATTTAAATTTGACATATTTATGTTATAGGTTTAACTAATTCTTTCATTAGAAGTAATTGCTAATTTACTATAATAAGGTTTAAGAGACCATTACTTGCTTTAAGTTATCTAATGAAGAATAATTATTAATTCAATTAATAAAATTTTTAATTGAAATACTTTCAATAACAATAGGCATAAAACTATGATTAGCTCCACAAATTTCAGAACATTGACCAAAAAAAATTCCTGGTCGATTTAAAAAAAAATTAGTTTGATTTAGTCGACCAGGATTAGCATCAATTTTAACACCTAATGAAGGAATAGTTCAAGAATGAATTACATCAGTTGCTGTAACTATAATTCGAATTTGGTTATTTATAGGTAAAATAATTCGATTATCAACATCTAATAATCGAAAATTATCAGAATTTATATCATTTATAGGAATTATATATGAGTCAAACTCAATGTCATTAAAATCAGAATATTCATAACTTCAATATCATTGATGGCCAATTGATTTTAAAGTAATAAGAGGGTTATTAAGTTCATCTAATAAATAAAGTAAACGAAGAGAGGGTAAAGCGATAAAAATTAATGTAATAGCAGGTAAAATAGTTCAAATTAATTCAATTATTTGTCCTTCTAATAAAAATCGATTAGTAAATTTGTTAAAAAATAAGTTAATTATTAAATATTTAACTAAAATTGTAATTATAATTAAAATAATTAAAGTGTGATCATGAAAAAAAATAATTTGTTCTATTAAAGGAGAGGCACTATTTTGTAGATTAAAATTTGATCATGTTGCAATTTCTAAAAAAAGGATAATCCTTTATAAATGGGGTTTAAATCCATTACATATAATCTGTCATATTAGAAATTTCTTAAAATAGGAAGTTCATTATAGGAATGTTCTGCAGGAGGTAGGTTTTGGAATCATTCAATTGAAGATGATAGATTTAATGAAAATAAAACTAATCGTGAATTAATTATTGATTCTCAAATAATAATAATGATAAATATAATAGCTAATAAAGAAATATAAGATCCTAATGAAGAAATAATATTTCATGAAATATAAATATCTGGGTAATCAGAATAACGTCGAGGTATTCCTGCTAAACCTAAAAAATGTTGAGGAAAAAAAGTTAAATTAACTCCAATAAATATAATAAAAAATTGAATTTTTAATAAGAAAGGATTTAAATATAATCCAGTAAATAATGGGTATCAATGAATAAATCCTCCTAAAATTGCAAATACTGCTCCTATAGATAGCACATAGTGAAAATGAGCTACAACATAATAAGTATCATGTAATCTTACATCAATTGAGGAGTTAGCTAAAATTACTCCAGTTAATCCTCCAACAGTAAATAGAAATACAAATCCTAATCTTCATAATATTGAAGGACTATAATTAATTTGAGTTCCATGAAGAGTTGCTAATCAACTAAAAATTTTAATTCCTGTGGGGACAGCAATAATTATTGTAGCAGAAGTGAAATATGCTCGAGTGTCAATATCTATTCCTACTGTAAATATATGATGAGCTCAAACAACAAATCCTAATAAACCAATTGCTATTATTGCATAAATTATCCCTAAACAACCAAAAGTTTCTTTTTTTCCTCTTTCTTGGGAAATAATGTGAGAAATTATTCCAAATCCTGGAAGAATTAAAATATAAACTTCAGGATGACCAAAAAATCAAAATAAGTGTTGATAAAGAATAGGATCTCCTCCTCCAGCTGGATCGAAAAATGAAGTATTTAAATTTCGATCTGTAAGTAATATTGTAATAGCTCCAGCTAATACAGGTAAAGATAATAATAATAATAATGCTGTAATTCCTACTGCTCAAACAAATAAAGGTATTTGATCAAAAGATAAACCATTTAATTTTATATTGATAATAGTTGTAATAAAATTAATAGCACCTAAAATAGAAGAAATTCCTGCTAAATGAAGGGAAAAAATTGCTAAATCTACTGATCTTCCTCTATGGGCAATATTAGAGGATAAGGGGGGGTATACTGTTCATCCTGTTCCAGCTCCATTTTCAACAATGCTACTTGAAATCAGAAGTGTTAATGAGGGGGGTAATAATCAAAATCTTATATTATTTATTCGAGGGAAAGCTATATCAGGGGCTCCTAATATTAAAGGAACTAATCAATTTCCAAATCCTCCAATTATAATAGGTATAACTATAAAAAAAATTATAATAAAAGCATGACCCGTTACAATAGTATTATAAATTTGATCATCTCCAATTAAAGATCCAGGATTTCCTAATTCAATACGAATTAGTAATCTTAATGAAGTACCAACTATTCCTGATCAAATACCAAAAATAAAATATAAAGTTCCAATATCTTTATGATTTGTTGAAAAAAGTCATTTTCGCATATAAAAATAAAATGGCTGAGATTAAGCGATAAATTGTAAATTTATTAACGAAATTTAATTTCTTTTATTAAGTCTTGTAGTCAATATATGATATAAAATTGCAAATTTTAAGTAATAGGTAATATTAAGGCTTAAAGAATATATTCTTTATATATAATTTTGAAGACTATTAGTTTTTTTAACTTAAAACCTTAAAAATAAATTAAAGTTCTAAGTAATATACTTGAAATAGATAAAAATGAAAAAAAATTAATTATAATTATATGTTTATTTTTAATAAAAATTTTTATTCATTTTAATTTTAAAAAATTAAATATAAAAGATGAATAAATAATTCGAATATAAAAAAATAATATAATTAATCTTATTATAATAAAAATAAAAATAATTGAATAGAGATTATTTATAATGAAAAAATTAATTGTAATTCATTTAGGAAAAAATCCAATAAAAGGTGGTAATCCACCTAATGATAAGAAATTAATTAGTAAAAAAAGTTTAATTGAATAATTTATATTTAAAATATAAATTTGATTAATAAAAAATATATTTAACAAATAAAAAAAAAAGAATAATATTCCAATTAAAACTATATAAATTAAAAAATAAAATAATCATAAATTTTCACTAATTATAATAGATATTAGTATTCAACCTAAATTATTAATCGAAGAAAATGCTATTAATTTACGAATAGAAGTATGTTTTAATCCTCCAACAGCTCCAATTATGACATTAACTAAGGAAATAAAAATAATAAAATTATTATTGAAGTAATAAGATAATAAAATTATAGGGGAAATTTTTTGTCAAGTTATTAAAATAAAATTATTAATTCAAGATATTCCTTCAACAATATTAGGAAATCAAAAATGAAAGGGGAAAGATCCTATTTTTATTAAAAGAGAAGAATTAATTATAATTGAAATAATATTATTTAATTCAAAATTTATTATAAAAATTATTTTTATAATAATAGAAAATAAAAAATTAATAGAAGCAATTGATTGAGTTAAAAAGTATTTTAATGAGGCTTCAGAGGCTATTATATTTTTTCTATTAGAAATAAGGGGGATAAATCTTAATAGATTAATTTCTAGACCAATTCAACAACCAAATCAAGAATTTGAAGAAATAGTAATTAAAGTACTAAATAATAAAATAAAATAAAAAAATATTTTATTAGAATTATATATAAAATAAATATAAAATATGATTATAAAATCAATAAAGAAAAAATTCATTTAAATATATTTTAGTGTAAGATGCACAATAGATTTTGATTCTATTAGATATAGTTTAATTCTATAAAGTATAATAATAAAGGTAAATGAAATTACTTAATTTATCCTATCAGAATAATCCTTTAATCAGGCACTTTATTTTAAAAAAAAGAAAAATCTTTATATTTGAGGTATGAGCCCAAAAGCTTTAATTAGCTTATTTTTAA